ATTCGATTCGCTAKAATTATAGCGATTTCGAAGAGATCTTTTCAGCCAATAAGCATGTGATACTGCATACATATGAGCCTGCTTAGCTCAGAGGTGAGAGCGTCGCACTTGTAATGCGATGGTCATCGGTTCGATCCCGATAGCTGGCTCGTTCTTATTCTTTCCACTTCTTACCATTATCAACCATAGATCGTTAAAATCTATGAAATAAGGAAAAGACTCTTACTTTTCGTATCGTCGGTCCGCCGGGTCTGTCGTGGCATGATTCGTTTCAACTAGAAACACAATGATTGAAACATATCTTATTTTTTCTCTCTACAATATTTTGATTTTCAAATTGAAGAGAATTTGTTTCTCTCTCCGTATAGAAAATCATTCCAATATTCGTGCTGTTTATATTATTCTTCTTTCCAACATTAATTTATGTCATTTCTTGAAATAAGGAGTTTTTTATGTCCCGTTATCGCGGACCTCGTTTAAAAATAATAAATCGTCTCAAAACTTTACCAGGACTAAGTAAGAAAACACCCAACAGAATTCAAAAGCCTATAAAAAAAAAACATTCTAAACCTCTTAAATCTTCTAAATATCCTGTACGTCTAAAAGAAAAACAAAGATTACGTTTTCATTATGGACTTCCAGAGCGCCAATTACTTCAATATGTTCGTATTGCTAGAAGAGCCAAGGGATCAACAGGTCAGGTTCTATTACAATTACTGGAAATGCGCTTGGATAATATCCTTTTTCGATTGGGTATGGCGCTTACTATTCCTGAAGCCAGACAATTAGTCAACCATAGGCATATCCTGGTCAATGGTCGTATAGTAGATATACCAAGTTACCGTTGCAAACCCCAAGATTTAATTTCTATAAAAGAGAAACAAGGATTGAGAAATATAATGAAGAAAAATATAGAGATTTTTCAAAAGGATAAAATGAGGGTGCCCCCCCATTTAAATCGGATTAAACAAAAGTCACAGTATAGTGGATTAGTAAAAAAAATAATAGATAATAAGCGTATCGGTTTGAAGATTAATGAATTATTGGTCGTAGAATACTATTCCCGTCGAGTTTAAATTATTCCCAATTTAAAGGGAATGAAAAGAAAGGATTTCTGCACATTTGTTCCTCTGTATGTTACATGACAATGTTATTGTCATTGAATAAATATTTCTTTTTTTCAATATTTTTTTCTCTACCCCGAAATGGAAGGAGATTGTGGGAAAATGAAACCATCCTATCGGGTTTAGATTAATGATAAAACGATGCAAAAAAGAATACAAATATACGGAAAGAGAGGGATTCGAACCCCCGGTAAACAGAAGCCTACATAGCAGTTCCAATGCTACGCCTTGAACCGCTCAGCCATCTTTCCTACACCTTTAATTTGTCGACAAAATGAAAACAACAAGTTTTTTTTTCTAATTCATGCCAAAAAAAAAATGAGATAACTGACTTTTGCATAAGTCAAGTCTTTTTGAATAAAGACAGACAGAAGAGTATTTACCAAAGTTGCTTTTCTTCTTATTTCAAGATATTTTCTTTCATCAATCTAATATTATTCTTTTAGAATATTAGGATTTTTATTGCCCGATCCAATTGTGAAATTAAGCCAGATCTATTGATAGATTCTATAATTATTATAGAATAATTTCCTATAATTAGTGAAAATAATTCTTCGATCGGTAAGTCAATTAATGGTACAAATTGCATCATAATGACACAAATTCTATCATAATTATATTATATGCTCAATAGATTCTATACTTATATAATTATAATAATAAGTATGCACAAACACAATCAATCATCATTTTTTCATTTTATGCCAATTTGTCGTTTACTTACTCGTTTGATCGTTGGGGTCGTGAGCAACCGAGCGCGAAACAGAAACATTTTCTCAAATTTTTTTTATTGATTGCTATCAATTTAATCCACTCTTTCAAATATTCCCAATTTTTCTTTATTCAGTTTACATATTTGCGATCGTAAGGAAATTTATTATGCTATTGTGCATTGGCAAATAATTTTGTTCATGGAATCATTTCCGTATGGGGAATGAAAGAAATTCTCAAATTTATAAATTGACTATGCCTAGATCTCAGAGAAATGACAATTTTATCGACAAGACTTTCACAATTGTAGCGGATATATTATTGCGGATAATCCCAATGGCTTCAGGGGAGAAAAAGGCATTTACCTATTACAGAGATGGTGTGATTTGATTTTTTTTCTTTCTACTTTTTTTGATATTCTATTTATTAAAAGTGAAAACTGACGTTTAGTGAAGGTGAGTTTTACAAATAGAACAATTCTTTCTGTCGTGTATCCCCGATTTACGCAGCCTTAGATGCTTTGATCTTCTGAGATTCTAGTATTAAGCGAAAGGTTATATCTATTTTAATGGTCAAATCTATATGATAGGTGTGCATAAGGGAAAAAGCACTACGCGTTAAAATCGACAACACAAATGCTTCGTTATAATAAAGGAATAAGACTATATAATACATTTTTTTATTTTTATTAAGGGCTAGTTAGAATGGTTGAGGCAACAAACATCCATCTCGTTTGTATTTCGGATACCGCTAGAACCATCGGAGACTGTTGGAGTGAATAATTCCCGTAAAATACAATGCGTTAAGGACAAAGAAATTGTTAGAGGTTATGTTTGTAGTGCTAAGCTAAAATACTTTATTATTTAGAATATAATAATAAAATATTATTTAGAATATAATAATAAAAAAATCTTTGCAAGAAGGATAGCTAGAGATTCATTGGAAATACACTAGTTCCTGCTAATTCATAATCATAAGGAAAATCTTTTTTCGTGTCAATTGATTTCTTTTCTTATTCTGTATTAAAAAAGGAGGAGCCGTATGAGGTGAAATTTTCATGTACGGTTTTGAAGCGGAGATCATTTCAATTGAATGAACGACCGTAACGAATGTCAGCTCAATCGGAAGGGGAATATGCGGAAGCTTTACAAAATTATTATGAAGCCATGCGACCGGAAATTGACCCCTATGACCGAAGTTATATATTGTATAATATAGGTCTTATCCACACAAGTAATGGGGAACATACTAAGGCTTTAGAATATTATTTTCAGGCATTAGAACGAAACCCGTCTTTACCACAAGCTCTTAATAACACGGCCTTGATCTGTCATTACGTGCGGCTATCTGTACTATAGAATGAATTCGTTTAGTACGGAAAAGAAAAGAGGCTTTCTACATATGCACCGTCCAAAACAACGGTTTTCTATCAGCTGTAGTCAAAAGAATACCCCTCATAGGAGCCCAAATATGAATGGGTAAATTAAATATAGCCTGGATAGTCCATGGATAAAATAAAATCAATTCAATTGATGGAGAAAGCACCATAAAGATCAATTATTGAAAGTTCGGGCTGATACGATCAAATCTGCTCATGGGCAAAAAAAAAATAAGGAATCTATTTATGTAGTAGAGTTGATTTACTAGGTTATTGAGCAGCGGTGTAGCATCAGATCCTAAAGACGTGAAGTAATACTTTCCTACCAGGAAAGTATTACTTCAAAAATTTCTATATAGAGATAGTTACCTTTTAAAAAGATTTTTATCTCGATAATCTGAAGTAGACCTTTTTATTTCTAATACTTCATCTTTTTACGGTGGGAGAAAAGAGAAAACTTAATCATTTATCGAAAGTGAAGTTTGAAACTCATGTCATTGACCCATTCTGTTCTTTCGATTAAGCTGAACGTATTTACCTACTCTATTTTGGAAGTTTGGGTACAAGGACTAAAGAATGGTTAATAGTTAATTGAGCCGTATGAGGTAGGAAACTCTCAAGTACGGTTCTAAGGGAAGAAAACTTTTAGAAGTTACTCTATCCCGACCGAGGAGAACAGGCCATTCAACAGGGAGATCCTGAAATTGCGGAAGCTTGGTTTAATCAAGCTGCTGAATATTGGAAGCAAGCTATAGCACTTGCTCCAAGCAATTATATCGAAGCACAAAATCGGTTAAAGATTACAGGACGTTTTCGAGAATGAAAATCTCCCGATTCCTATAGTTAAGATGATGAAATTTATCATGCTATTCGAACGAATTAGCTTCTCTTATTGCATAATCATTATGAAAAAATAGAAAATAGAACAAAGAATACAATCTAATGGATTGTTCAAAAAAATCTTTTTAATATGAGTAAATATCGTGCATAAATAGAATTTATGAAAGATTCATCAATTCATAAAGTTCTTTTGAATCATAAAAGTGATAAATATGGGTCCAGAGATATGCATAAAGAAATCTGGATATGAAAATAATGATTGTATCATATTTATAATATCTTACCATATCTTACCACTGGGCGAGAAAGTTTTATATCTCGTAACGGTCCATTAAGCACCTATCGGATATGTCATAATAAATTTGAAGATCTGCCTCAAATCGACTTTCGTATCATAGTCACTCCAATTCTAAACTGGGAAATAAAGAGAGGGACGAGTTTAGAATATATAGTCATTTTTTTCTTTTTTTTTCAAAAATTCGGCGGGTTTTTTCTCATGTCTCGTCTGGAAAGAGGAGAACTCAATGACCATTCGTTCACCGGAAGAAGTAAAGATCATAGTGGAGAGGGATCCTGTTAAAACCTCATTTGAAAAATGGGCTAAACCTGGTCATTTCTCAAAGACACTAGCTAAGGGACCCAATACTACCACCTGGATCTGGAACCTACATGCTGATGCTCATGATTTTGATAGCCATACCAATGATTTGGAAGAGATCTCTCGCAAAGTATTTAGTGCTCATTTTGGTCAATTAGCCATCATATTTATTTGGCTAAGTGGGATGTACTTTCACGGTGCTCGTTTCTCCAATTATGAAGCATGGTTAGGCGATCCTACTCACATTAAACCCAGTGCTCAGGTAGTTTGGCCGATAGTAGGCCAAGAAATTTTGAATGGAGATGTGGGTGGAGGTTTTCGAGGAATACAAATCACCTCTGGGTTCTTCCAAATTTGGCGAGCATCCGGAATAACTAGTGAATTGCAACTTTACTGCACCGCAATTGGTGCATTGATTTTTGCAGCGTTAATGCTTTTTGCTGGTTGGTTCCATTATCACAAAGCTGCTCCAAAATTGGCTTGGTTTCAAGATGTAGAATCCATGTTGAACCACCATTTAGCAGGGTTACTAGGACTTGGCTCTCTATCTTGGGCAGGACACCAAATACACGTTTCTTTACCTATTAATCAACTCTTAGATGCTGGAGTGGACCCTAAAGAGATACCGCTTCCTCATGAATTTATTTTAAATCGTGAGCTTTTAGCTCAACTTTATCCCAGTTTCGCTGAGGGATTGACCCCATTTTTCACTCTGAATTGGTCGAAATATTCAGAATTTTTGACTTTTCGTGGAGGACTCAACCCAGTAACGGGGGGTCTGTGGCTGACCGATACTGCACACCACCATTTGGCTATTGCAGTTCTTTTTCTAATTGCTGGTCATATGTATAAAACCAATTGGGTTATTGGTCATAACCTCAAGGATATTTTGGAGGCTCATAAAGGTCCATTTACAGGGGAAGGACATAGAGGTCTTTACGAGATCTTAACTACTTCATGGCATGCTCAATTAGCTCTTAACCTAGCTATGTTAGGATCTTTAACTATTGTCGTAGCTCATCATATGTATTCTATGCCTCCCTATCCATATCTAGCTACTGACTATGGTACCCAACTATCTCTGTTCACGCACCATATGTGGATTGGTGGATTTCTCATAGTTGGCGCTGCTGCACATGCAGCTATTTTTATGGTAAGAGACTATGATCCGACTACTCAGTACAACAATCTTTTAGACCGTGTTCTGAGACATCGTGATGCAATTGTATCACACCTCAACTGGGTATGTATTTTCTTAGGTTTCCATAGTTTTGGTCTATATATTCATAATGATACTATGAGTGCTTTAGGACGTTCTAAAGATATGTTTTCAGATACTGCTATCCAATTACAACCTATCTTTGCTCAATGGATACAAAACACTCATGCTTTAGCACCCAGTTTGACAGCTCCTGATGCAACAGCAAGTACCAGCTTAACCTGGGGAGGTGGTGATTTGATAGCAGTAGGTGCCAAAGTGGCCTTGTTGCCTATTCCATTAGGAACTGCGGATTTTCTAGTGCACCATATTCATGCATTTACTATCCATGTGACTGTATTAATATTACTTAAAGGTGTTTTATTTGCTCGCAGTTCTCGTTTAATACCCGATAAAGCGAATCTTGGTTTTCGTTTTCCTTGCGATGGGCCTGGTAGAGGAGGAACATGCCAAGTATCTGCCTGGGATCATGTCTTCTTAGGGTTATTCTGGATGTACAATGCAATTTCGGTAGTAATATTTCATTTTAGTTGGAAAATGCAGTCCGATGTTTGGGGTAGTATAAGTGATCAGGGAGTGGTAACTCATATTACAGGAGGAAACTTTGCGCAGAGTTCCGTTACAATTAACGGGTGGCTCCGTGACTTTCTATGGGCACAAGCTTCTCAAGTAATCCAATCTTACGGTTCTTCATTATCTGCATATGGTCTTTTATTCTTAGGTGCTCATTTCGTTTGGGCCTTTAGTTTAATGTTCCTATTTAGTGGCCGTGGATATTGGCAAGAACTTATTGAATCTATTGTTTGGGCCCATAATAAATTAAAAGTTGCTCCTGCTATCCAGCCAAGAGCCTTGAGTATTGTTCAAGGACGCGCTGTAGGAGTAGCTCATTACCTTCTGGGTGGAATTGTCACAACATGGGCGTTCTTCCTAGCAAGAATTATTGCAGTAGGATAATGGCTAGGAGGATAAAGCATTATGGCATCAAGATTTCCAAAGTTCAGCCAAGGCTTGGCCCAGGACCCAACTACTCGTCGTATTTGGTTTGGTATTGCTACTGCACATGACTTTGAGAGTCATGATGATATTACCGAAGAGCGCCTTTATCAAAAGATTTTTGCTTCTCACTTTGGTCAGTTAGCTATAATTTTTCTGTGGACCTCTGGTAATTTGTTCCACGTAGCTTGGCAAGGCAATTTCGAAGCATGGGTCCACGACCCCTTACATATAAGACCTATTGCTCATGCAATTTGGGATCCTCATTTTGGTCAACCGGCCGTAGAAGCCTTTACCCGAGGAGGTGCTCCCGGTCCAGTCAATATTGCTTATTCCGGTGTTTATCAATGGTGGTATACAATTGGTTTACGCACTAATGAAGATCTTTATACTGGAGCTCTTTTCTTGCTATTTCTTTCTGCTCTCTTTTTAACAGCGGGTTGGTTGCATCTACAACCTCAATGGAAACCAAGTGTTTCATGGTTTAAAAATGCCGAGTCTCGTCTAAATCATCATTTATCAGGGCTCTTCGGAGTCAGTTCTTTGGCTTGGACGGGGCATTTAGTTCATGTGGCTATTCCTGAATCAAGAGGAGAGCACATAAGGTGGGATAATTTTTTAGATATAGTACCACATCCCCAAGGATTGGAACCACTTTTTACAGGTCAGTGGAATCTTTATGCTCAAAATCCTGATTCCAGCAGTCATTTATTTGGTACCGCTAAAGGGGCGGGAACTGCTATTCTAACTCTTCTCGGGGGATTCCATCCACAAACTCAAAGTTTATGGCTAACTGATATCGCACATCATCATTTAGCTATTGCATTTGTGTTTTTCATTGCTGGTCATATGTATAGAACCAACTTTGGGATTGGACACAGCATAAAAGATATTTTAGAAGCACATGTTCCTCCGGGAGGCTTATTAGGACGCGGGCATAAGGGTCTTTACAACACAATCAATAACTCTCTTCACTTTCAATTAGGTCTTGCTCTAGCTTCTTTGGGAGTTGTTACTTCTTTAGTAGCTCAACACATGTATTCTTTGCCTGCCTATGCATTCATAGCACAAGATTTTACTACTCAAGCTGCTTTGTATACTCATCATCAATACATTGCCGGATTCATTATGACGGGGGCATTTGCTCATGGAGCTATATTTCTCATTAGAGATTATAATCCAGAACAAAATAAGGATAATGTATTGGCGAGAATGTTGGAGCATAAGGAAGCCATAATATCTCATTTGAGTTGGGTTAGTCTATTCCTAGGTTTTCATACCTTGGGACTTTATGTTCATAACGATGTTATGCTCGCTTTTGGTACTCCAGAAAAGCAAATCTTGATTGAGCCTATATTTGCTCAATGGATACAATCTGCTCATGGTAAGACCTTATATGGCTTTGATGTGCTCTTATCTTCAGCAAATGATCCAGCATTCAATGCCGGAAAAAGCTTATGGTTACCCGGTTGGTTGAATGCTATTAACGATAATAAAAATTCACTCTTTTTAACAATTGGTCCCGGAGACTTTTTGGTTCATCATGCTATTGCTCTAGGTTTGCATACGACTACGTTGATTTTAGTAAAAGGTGCTTTAGATGCGCGCGGTTCTAAGCTAATGCCTGATAAGAAAGATTTTGGTTATAGTTTTCCTTGCGATGGTCCGGGACGGGGCGGTACTTGCGATATTTCGGCCTGGGATGCTTTTTATTTAGCAGTTTTCTGGATGTTGAATACCATTGGATGGGTTACTTTCTATTGGCATTGGAAACATATAACCTTATGGCAGGGAAATGTAGCCCAATTTAATGAGTCTTCCACTTATTTAATGGGGTGGTTAAGAGATTATCTTTGGTTAAATTCTTCACAACTAATTAATGGATACAATCCTTTTGGTATGAACAGTTTATCTGTTTGGGCGTGGATGTTCTTATTTGGACATCTTGTTTGGGCTACTGGATTTATGTTTCTTATTTCTTGGCGTGGATATTGGCAAGAACTGATTGAAACTCTTGCATGGGCTCATGAACGCACACCTCTGGCTAATTTAGTTCGATGGAGAGATAAGCCGGTAGCTCTTTCCATTGTTCAAGCACGATTAGTTGGATTAGCTCACTTTTCTGTAGGCTATATATTCACCTATGCAGCTTTCTTAATCGCCTCTACATCAGGTAAATTCGGTTAATTCTTTTTATACACAGTTTTTAGATTTTGAAATCTAATCTCTGTGTATAAAAAGAAGGAGTAATCCACGTAATACTTCTCCATCTCAAATTTGATCTATATTCTTTATATAAAGTAGCTGAATCATTATGGCAAGAAAAAGTCTCATTCAAAGAGAGAAAAAGAAACAAAGATTGGAAAGGAAATATAATTTGCTTCGCCAATCTTTGAAAAAAGAGATGAGCGAAGTCTCATCACTGGATGAAAAATTGGAAATTTATAGAAAATTACAATCTCTACCGCGTAATAGTGCACCTACGCGTCTTCGCCGACGTTGTTTGAAGACTGGAAGACCCAGAGCCAATTATAGAGACTTTGAATTATCCGGATATATAATCCGTGAAATGGCTCACGCATGTTTGTTGGCTGGGGTAACAAAATCGAGTTGGTAGGGTAAAGAAAAGAATTATTTTCAAGTTATTGTTATGATAGAAAAGTCCCTCCCTATATAAGGGGGGGAAAATAGCATACCCAAGGGATTGCTCGATGTACCCATTTTAATGGTATTATAAGAAAGGTTAATATGAAGGGATAACGCGGAGTAGAGCAGTTTGGTAGCTCGCAAGGCTCATAACCTTGAAGTCATGGGTTCAAATCCCATCTCCGCAAAGACACAATAAATTTCATATATCTTGGCTGTATCGTATAAATACGATACAAATACGACTAAACCAATACGATAACTTTCTATTCTACAGATAGGCGGGTAGCGGGAATCGAACCCGCATCTTCTCCTTGGCAAGGAGAAATTATACCATTCAACCATACCCGCATTTGACTCGTTATATGGGTATAATATATACCCATATATTACCATTCTATGGAGGTCAATTTTTCTATTTCAATAGACAATTATCAATCATATTAATAATAACCTCTCCCTTGAGCACTTTCATTACCTGGTTTTTTATTTATCGCAAATTCAATTCCTTTGTGAATTAATTTAGGCCCAGGGGGAGGAAGGAAGATCAATATATCTATCTTAAGATATGAAAGAATTTAGAATACCTACTAAAAAGACTAATCCAATCCATAATGATACACCTGAAAATAGTACATTTTTTTTACTTGACCAGCCATTAGGAGAGGCAAGTGCGACAGGTACACCAATCACTAGTAGAATTGAAATTGCAATTAATGCAAACAAAGACGATTGGAACGCAATAGTCATGATTGTAATCTTAAAAGCTTCCAACAGATTCAAAAGGCTATACCATTCGATCCCTATCCGGTCTTTTTAATTAAAATGCACTACGGATTTTTATTTGATCATAAATGAATCGAAATTTTCAAATTCCGAGTATAAAGAAAGAATAAGCAAATTTTCTTTTTATCATCATAATAGTTAGTTATATATAACTATTATAACTATAGACAGATATTATCTGTCGGGATAAAATGAGTTATGCTCATTGGGGAGAGATGGCCGAGTGGTTGATGGCTCTGGTCTTGAAAACCGGTATAGTGAAAAACTATCGAGGGTTCGAATCCCTCTCTCTCCTTTTGTTGATCGAACAATTGAACCTAGCTTATGAAAAAAAAGTCCTAGATAGAACTAGAACTTAGTTCAGTACAAATAAAGAATGCTCGGCTATATATAGTGTAGCCGAGCAACAAGGATTCAGTTGGAAGAATAATGAATGGCAAAGGACATAACTATCTTTCTAATAATCTAAAAAGAAATTAGATATTTATAGTTTTATCTCTGGTTTAATTAAGAGGGGTCATGGAAAGAACAGGTTCAAAATCACGATCAATTCCTTTCTCAAATCCTGCTGCAGCTGCACGAGCTCTTCCTGCATGCCACAAATGACCTACGAAAAAGAAAAATCCTAGAACAAAATGAGAAGTGGCTAACCAACTTCGAGGTGAGACATAATTGACCGCATTAATTTCGGTAGCTACACCACCCACAGAATTTAAAGAACCTAAAGGAGCATGAGTCATATATTCTGCTGAACGTCGTTCTTGCCAAGGTTGTATGTCTTTTTTCAGCTTACTCAGGTCCAAACCATTAGGACCTCTTAAAGGTTCCAACCAGGGAGCACGAAGATCCCAAAAACGCATCGTTTCCCCTCCAAAAATAATTTCTCCAGTAGGAGAACGCATAAGATATTTACCTAAACCAGTGGGCCCTTGGGCAGACCCCACACTAGCTCCAAGACGCTGGTCTCTAACTAGAAAAGTAAATGCTTGTGCTTGAGAGGCCTCTGGACCGGTAGGTCCATAGAATTCACTGGGATAAGCTGTATTGTTAAACCAAACAAAACAACAAGCAATGACACCAAAGACAGAGAGAGCTGCCAAACTATAAGATAAGTAAGCTTCTCCGGACCATACAAACGCACGGCGAGCCCACGCAAAAGGTTTTGTTAAGATGTGCCAGATACCACCGAAGATACAAATGGAACCTAACCACACATGTCCTCCAATTAGATCTTCTAGATTGTCCACACTAACAATCCATCCCTCCCCTCCAAAAGGGGATTTTAGTAAATAACCAAATATAGTACTTGGGTTAAGCGTAAGGTTAGTAATTTTTCTTATATCTCCACCGCCGGGAGCCCAGGTATCATATATGCCACCAAAATACAAAGCCTTAAACACTAGGAGAAAAGCACCAACACCTAGCAAGATTAGGTGAATACCTAAAATTGTGGTCATTTTGTTCCTATCTTTCCATACATAACCAAAAAATGGAAAAGATTCTTCTAAAGTTTCGGGTCCAATTAGTGCGTGATAAATACCACCGAAGCCTAAAACTGCAGAAGAAATTAAGTGAAGTACCCCGGATACAAAATAGGGAAAAGTGTCCACAATTTCCCCACCAGGACCGACTCCCCATCCTAGAGTAGCTAGATGGGGAAGTAAAATCAATCCTTGTTCATACATAGGTTTTTCTGGTACAAAATGAGCCACCTCAAATAAATTCATTGCTCCAGCCCAGAATACAATTAATCCGGCATGAGCCACATGAGCTCCAAGTAATTTGCCTGACAAATTAATAAGTCGAGCATTACCAGCCCACCAAGCGAAACCAGTGGTTTCTTGGTCACGACCAGCTAAAGTTAGAGTTCCATTAAAGAGCGTTTCCACGGGGTAGAACCTCCTCAGGGAATATAAGATTTTCATGAGGCTGATCCTGAGCCGCCATCCAAGCACGAATACCTTCGTTCAAAAGAATATTTTTTGTATAAAAAGTCTCAAATTCAGGATCTTCTGCTGCACGAATCTCCTGGGAAACAAAATCATAAGCACGTAAGTTTAGAGCTAGGCCAACTACTCCAATGGCACTCATCCATAAACCGGTCACCGGCACAAATAACATGAAGAAATGTAACCAACGTTTATTGGAAAAAGCAACCCCAAAAATTTGGGACCAGAAACGGTTCGCAGTGACCATAGAATAAGTCTCTTCGGCTTGAGTTGGGTTAAAAGCACGGAATGTATTTGCACCATCACCGTCTTCAAATAAAGTATTTTCTACGGTAGCACCGTGAATAGCACATAGAAGAGCAGCACCCAATACTCCGGCAACTCCCATCATATGAAATGGATTCAAGGTCCAATTATGAAAACCTTGAAAAAAGAGGATAAATCGGAAAATAGCTGCTACGCCAAAACTAGGCGCAAAAAACCAACCAGATTGACCTAATGGATAGATCAAGAATACGGAAACAAAAACAGCAATCGGAGCAGAGAACGCAATTGCATTATAAGGTCGTAATTGCACAGATCGAGCAAGTTCAAATTGGCGTAACATAAAGCCTATTAGACCAAAAGCACCATGAAGAGCAACGAAAGTCCATAGACCACCTAACTGACACCAGCGAGTAAAATCTCCTTGTGCTTCAGGACCCCATAATAGCAGCAAAGAATGTGCCAAACTATTAGCAGGCGTAGAAACTGCAGCAGTTAAAAAATTACAACCTTCCAAATAGGAGCTGGCCAATCCGTGAGTATACCACGAAGTCACAAAAGTTGTGCCCGTGAACCATCCGCCTAGTGCAAAATAAGCACAAGGAAAAAGCAATAAACCGGACCAACCCACAAAAACAAAACGGTCTCTGCGTAGCCAGTCATCCATAATATCAAATAAAGTTTGTTCCTCTTTGGAAGACTTTCCAAGAGCTATAGTCATAGTAATCCTCCTATTTCACTATTTCAACCTTTTCCGAACACCCTATTCGATAGAATCAAAGGGTATACACTGTTTTACATTGAAATATTTATGGACAATTTTTCATCCATCATCCCTTTCAATAAATCGGGTTTCGAAGATTCCTTATTGGCACGGATTTGATATTGAAACCGAATTACTTATATATAGTGAATAGTAAATGCATGATAATTCGAAGTTGTTTCTATTTCATTTTTTTCTTCTCTTTTTTTTATCTCAATTCCAATCTATTTTCTACTGGTAGAATGACCGAGATAAAATGTCTTGTACAAACATAGTAAGAATGTTTGGTACATCATAATCGAATTATGCTTTTCAATTCGACAGAATATCCAATTAACAACCAAATATGAGAGTATTCGAATAATTTCAATTGATTGAAGGTTCACTTTCAAAATCTACCTCAATTTTCAATATAAGAATAACTTATATTATTAATCAGTCAATGGGTTAGGTTCACTTACTTCTCATTTTTATTGAGTTTTCATTTAGTTCTAAAGTAATACGTACTAATTTCCATTAGTAATTCTTCAATGAAAAATACGAAAGTGAAGTAGATTATGCCTAATCTTATACTATTTCTCGTCTTATTAGTAGCGAGATATAAGAAAAAAAGTTCTATCTAAATTATATATATATATGTTAGTTGTCCTCAATTATATTAACATGTTCTATTCCGTGATAACAAAAAGAGGTATAATTGCAGCTTTTTTGTCTTAATCAAATAAATGTTAAAAATAACAATTGGGCTTTATTGAGCCCTTTATCGGGCTTGAACCGATGACTTACGCCTTACCATGGCGTTACTCTACCCCTGAGTTAAAAGGGCTTTTGACCATTTCATTACCAATGGAGAAGTCTATTAACATATTCGATAGATGCCAAATAATGGGGTGAATAATAGAACTAAATTAATTGAATATAGTTCTATTGTCGATTCTGACAACACAAGAAGAATATTAAATAATGAAATATGAAGAAAGATTCTTTTATATTGACAAATTCCTAGGGATTTGAATATTATAACAATAGCCCCTATCGTCTAGTGGCCCAGGACATCTCTCTTTCAAGGAGGCAACGGGGATTCGATTTCCCCTAGGGGTACTAGGTAGGCTAGGAAAGTCATTATAGTACCTAATTAGGTACTAGAATCAACTTCCCATTTTTTCCTGGGTCGATGCCCGAGTGGCTAATGGGGACGGACTGTAAATTCGTTGGCAATATGCCTACGCTGGTTCAAATCCAGCTCGGCCCAATACCAACTTGATAGATTGAGATAGATATTTATCTATCAGATAAGAAAGGTAATTGGTTTTTGAATCCCCTACCCTCTAATCCTATACTGTAATAGAGAAAGAATCGGAACGAACAGATACTTTTGATATATAATATAAATTTGAAAGATAAAAGTTTTCAAAAATACGACCCGGCACACGGCACAGTTTTTTTTTATGACAGTTTAGTCAATAAACTGTACCTAGTGGGATTGTAGTTCAATTGGTTAGAGTACCGCCCTGTCAAGACGGAAGTTGCGGGTTCGAGCCCCGTCAGTCCCGATTCAATAAATTGAACAATTGTTTGAGCGATTCCTACCCCAAACAAGAGAAAAAAAGGAAAATATCTTTTTTTACACATACACATTTGTGTGTGTGGATTCGCCGAATTATTAGATCCGCAATCTTTTTTTCCTTGAGAAAAAAAAAAGGGGGGTATCGTAGTAAGATAGATCTGTGTTAGGAAGAATACCGTGTATAGATTTACGCTCTGCGTTCATCTCTCATATTTTTGTTTGCTCATCAATTTTTTACTAGACCCTTTTTGGTTTTTGGCTATTTCTAGGATCCTCTTCTAATCTATAATAGACATTAACATAAAAAAAGAGATACTCTATGAGATCAAATCTCAAGTTATTTTAAAACGAAGCGAAAATCAATCATGGAAGTAAATAACCTTGCATTTATTGCTATTCTATTATTCATTGCAGTGCCCACTGCTTTTCTAATCGTCATTTACGCACAAACGAAGCCTCAAAGTGAACTAGAGTGACTACTTAGAATCTAGAATTAGTCTAAATCGTTACTATAAAAAAGTAATAGCGGTTAGTATATTTTTTTTTGAGAAGAAGTAATTACTAATTACAAAAGAATTACAAAAGAATTACAAAAGAAATTGTCGTTTGTACCACTTATATACAGATTTTGGATAAGTAGATCTAAATTATAATTCTAATTTGTTGGGAACTAGACATAATTTCTTCCATATCTCTGGAAAAATTGATGTAAAAAAATTGATTGTAAATTCAATATTTTTTTAATATCTCAAAAAATATTGATAATACGAATACGCATTGTTTACTATTCCATAGTAATATACAAAATTGTCAATTGTAAAGGCAAAAATTTGATATGGAAAAGACAGAGCAATAATGCTCCATATGCTTTAACATCTGTAAACAGATGTATAGTGAAAAATAGTATGGTTCGCTATATAAAATTCTACTTCATATTTTAAAAATATGAAGTATGAATTTTATACTATAACATGATCAATTTGATATTATTAATCATCTCGTTGATAATTTAACGATAGATCAAATCAAATAATTAATGATAGTAATGATTTAATCATCGTAATAATCATTGTTTATTTGTTTTGAACAGAACGATTAAAAACAGAAGGACTATTCAAATTCTATTAAATTCCACTTCTACCCCATACTACGAGTGAAAGAGAAAAAGTAAAAACTACCATTAGAGCAGCCCAAGCGATACCGACTATATCCATACGAATCCCTCTCTTTGATAAAAACTGAAAAAAAAAAGTAAAAAAAAAATAATAATAATATCATTATTGATTCTTGATGATAATGGAACTATTCAAAATGGTGCAAAGTGGGATATCTTCTACCTTCCTATTCTGAAAGGATGAGTCGATAGTAGAGGCTTCTCAAAAACTAATTACTAGAAATATAAACTACCTATCAGATCAGACATTAACGATAAAATTGAATTTTATTTGCTATTATTAGCAATAGCACCTGAAGCTACACAAGTTGTCTCCAAAAGACATGGATAGAAATAGAGACTTTTCTATTTGTTTAGACTACCAAGGCGACACCCAGATTTGAACTGGGGATCGAGGATTTGCAGTCCCCTGCCTTACCACTTGGCTATGTCGCCATCCCCATATCTAGTTATATCCTAAGGGAAAAAGATATTTTGCTTTATTTATCGAGGATGATATGTAAGGTATTTCACGTATTCTTGTTTATCACTCGGATATGCCGTATAACCAATTTATAGTCCCCAGGTCTAATAGGGGATTTAGACTTTTCCAATAGGAAAAAAGGGATTGGTTTTCAATTATCTTATTGAAGTGGAACCTATAACCTATTAATATCGGTTAGGAGTTTAAGTTACTGCCTCTAGTATAGAATAGGAATTTAATTTAGAGTACCTAATTAGTATACTAAATCCACTTTTGTCTGTCAATAACTAGAGAATTTACAACTATAGAAATATTTACATCATATATCATAATTTTAATAATAAAAGAGAATAGCTTCTTTTTTTTGATATAGTGAACAAAGCATGTCAATTTTTTGTCGAATTTATTCGTCTAGATTAATGGGGAATACAATATCGAAATATAAAATTTACTATAGATAATATAGGATAGCAAACATTCAATGCGATTAGAAGAAAATAAAGGAATATTTACAATTCCCCAATTTGGTAAAATACAACTTGAAGGATTTTTTCGTTTTATCAATCAAGGCTTAATAGAAGAAATCAATAACTTTTCAAAAATCGAAAGCTCAAATAAAAAGATAAAAATTCTTCTTTTTGGTTCTGAATATAAACTAACAGAACCTTTCATTAAAGAGAGAGATGCTGTATATATGTCTCTTACATATAACTGTCAATTATATGTACCAGCAAGATTGATTAAGAAAACTAAAAAAACTTGTGAAATGCAGGACCAGATTTTATATCTGGGAGATATTCCTTTGATGAATTCTAAAGGAACTTTTGTAATAAATGGAAATTACAGAGTCGTGGTCAATCAAATAGTAAGAAGTCCCGGTATTTATTACACTTGGCAACGAAAACCGTCGGGAAACATTATCTGGATTGGTACAATAATTTCAGATTGGGGAGGAAGATCAAGATTAGAGCTTAATCAAAAAAAAGAAAAGATATGGATTCGTATAAACAAAAAAAAAATATCTGTTTTACTTTTTTTATTAGCTATGGGTCTAAATTCCGAAGATATTTTTAACTATAAGAATGTTAAAGCATTTTTCCAATATTCAAAGGAGTATTCTACATACAAGTACGATTGGTATGGCGGGAAGCGGAAAGCTATTTTGAAACTTTATAAAAAACTTTACATAAGTGACGAAAATGAAGAAGAAGGAGAAGAAGAAGGAGAAGAAGAAGGAGAAGAAGAAGGAGAATTGGATTTTGAGTCTATATATGAAAAAGTAACAACATTTTTTCGAACGAAATGTTTATTAGGAAAGATTGGTCGACGAAATCTGAATAAAAAACTAAGTCTTGATATACCCGAGAACGAATTTTTATTATTACCGCACGATATATTGGCTGCTGTGGATTACCTTATAAAAGTGCAATTTGGAGCAGGTACACCTGATGATATAGATCACTTACAAAATCGATATATTCGTTCTGTAGCAGATTTATTACAAGAGCAATTACGATTAGCTCTATATGATTTCAGAGAAGCAGTTGAAAAAACTTTATTACCTGTATCAGTATCAATCAATGCTAAAAAGAGAATAACTCTTATTAAATTGGAAACTTTCATTTCATTAACGGAAACTTTTCGTCATTTTTTTGGGTTACATCCCTTATCACAATTTTTGGATCAAACTAATCCGTTGGCAGAAATAGTTCATAGTCGAAAAGTGAGCTCTTTGGGCCCTGGAGGATTGACAAGTCGAACGTCTACTTTTCGTACACGGGATATACATCCTAGTCATTATGGACGTATTTGTCCGATTACGACATCCGAAGGAATAAATGTTGGGCTTATTGGATCGTTATCTATTTATGCAACGCTTGGTCATTACGGCTCTTTACAAAGTCCATTCTATAGGCTATCTGAGAGATCGAACAAAGGCCATATGGTTTATCTATTACCGGGAGAAGATGAATACTATCGGATAGCTATAGGAAATTCTCTGGCATTAAATCAAGGGGTTCCAGAGGAACAATTGGTTGCAGCTCGATTTCAACAAGAATTTTTATTTTTTGCATGGGACCAAATTCATTTCAGAAGTATTTTCCCTTCCCAATATTTTTCCGTTGGAGTTTGCCTTATTCCTTTTATCGAACATAATGATGCGAATCGTGCTTTAATGGGTTCTAATATGCAGCGTCAAGCACTTCCACTTGTTCAACCTGAGAAGTGTATTGTTGGAACTGGATTGGAGGGTCAAGTAGCTCTAGATTCAGGAAGTGTAGCTATAGCCAAGCAAGGGGGAAAAATAAAGTATATTGATGGTGAAAATATAATCATAACTTCATCTATTGCTCGGGACAATATAGAAACAGAATTGATTCTATATCAACGTTCTAATAGTGATACTTGTATACATCAAAAACCCCGAGTTCGCCAAGGGGAATATGTAAAGAGGGGACAAATTATAGCAGATAGCGCAGCTACAGCAGGGGGAGAACTTTCTTTGGGAAAAAACATTTTAGTAGCCTATATGCCATGGGAAGGGTACAATTTTGAAGATGCAATACTTATTAGTGAACGTCTGGTATATGAAGACATTTTTACTTCTTTTCAGATCGTAAGATACAAAATTGGAGCTTATTTTACGGACCAGGGCCCTGAAGTAATAACTAGAGAAATACCTCATTTAAATGCTTACTTACTCCGTCATCTGGACGAAAACGGCATTGTAATGATAGGATCTTGGGTAGAAACAGGTGATATATTAGTAGGTAAATTAATACTGGAAGCAGAAGAAGACTCACTAATAAATACTCCAGAAGGAAAATTATTACAAGCTTTATTTGATATTAAGGCACCTACTGGAAAAGAAAATTGTTTTAGAGTCCCTAAAGGTGTAAAAGGTCGAGTTATCGATGTGAGATGCTTTCAGGAGTTTGAGGAGGAGGAAGACGATTATCTCGGCGATATTGTAGAAAGAGTTCATGTATATATTTTACAAAAACGTAAAATACAAGTGGGTGATAAAGTAGCGGGAAGGCATGGTAATAAAGGTATTATTTCAAAAATTTTGCCCAGGCAAGATATGCCTTATTTACAAAATGGAACACCAGTGGACATGGTATTAAATCCATTAGGGGTACCTTCACGAATGAATGTAGGACAGATCTTTGAATGTTTACTTGGTTTAGCAGGAAAACTAATGAACAAACATTATAGACTTCCACCTTTTGACGAAAGGTACGAGCGAGAAGCTTCTAGAAAACTAGTCTTTTCTGAGCTTTATAAAGCTAGCGAGCAAACAGCTAATCCATGGGTATTTGAAACGGATAATCCTGGAAAACATAGATTAATTGATGGAAGAACAGGAAAGGTTTTTGAACAACCTGTTACAATAGGAATAGCTTATATATCGAAATTGTGTCATCAAGTTGACGACAAAATTCATGCACGTTCCCGTGGACCTTATGCGTTGGTTACACAACAACCTCTAAAAGGAAAATCCTCCAGAGGAGGACAACGAGTAGGAGAAATGGAAGTTTGGGCTCTAGAAGGTTTTGGTGTTGCTTATATTTTACACGAGATACTTACTTTAAAATCTGATCATATGGACACTCGTGAAAAAATATTTGGTGCCATTTTCAACGGAGAACCAATGCCTAAACCTACCACTTTTACAGAATCTTTCCGATTGCTCAGTCGAGAACTACGATCTTTAGCTCTAGAATTGAATCATACTATCCTATCTGAGATAGACTTTCAGATAGATAAGAAGGAAGTTTGATCAAAATGAATCAAAATTTATTTTTTATGAATGACCAGAATAAACACGAACAACTTCAAATTGGATTAGTTTCTCCCGAGCAGATTCTCGCTTGGTCTGAAAGAATATTACCTAATGGAGAAAGAGTCGGACAAGTGACTGCAGAACAGATTTTAGATTATAGAACTTATGAACCAATAAGAGATGGATTACTTTGTGAAAGGATATTTGGACCTAAGAAAAGGGGAGTTTGTGCTTGTGTAAAACCTCCAATGATAGAAAATGAGAAGGAAAACTACAACTCCGATTTTTGTACTCAATGTGGAGTTGAACTTGTTATTGATCCTCGAATTCGAAGATATCGAATGGGATACATTAAACTGGCATGTCCAGTTGTTCATATTTGGTATTTCAAACGACGTCCCAGTTATATCGCGAATCTATTAGATAAAACTCGTAAAGAATTAGACGACCCAGTATACTGCGATGTGTGACTTGATCACAAGCTCCAATTATACAGATCCATAGGAACTGTCATCCTATTCAATCTAATTGGGATGCCCTTAGCTCTGACACGTCCCTCGGCAAGAGGGGCATGAAGCTCAGAATTAGAACCATGTTGATAAAAAGGAATGAATCTAGGGTTAATATCTTGTATATTAATTTCAATTGCTAATTGGACTTCGTAAAAATACTTCTTTTATTAGAAACAGAAAGAAAATGGAATAAAGAATCTGTTTCATTTTTCTTTTTTATTCTAGACCAAAGAAAAAATATGGTTATAGGAGTCTATTCATCGCACATATGCTTCAAATAGTATTGTAACCATCGAAGTAAAACAGAAACCTACAGGATCAATTAATAAAGAGATAGAGACAAGTAAATCCCATATGAATTTCACAATAAATTAAAGGTCTTTCACATTTACAAAGAAATGTATCGTTCAAAAGGGAGAAGACTGCTCATTAATTACATAATATATTTATGTCATAATACGAATTGTAAACCAATAATCGAATTCACTTGGCACTTGAGCAAAGAGTAACTATTTAGTTTTATCGTTTGGGGATGAAAACCGTCGGGAAACATTGTTTGTATCAGAGAGCACATTTTGTGCATAGTGATACATAATCACTTTCCATTTGGGTATAGTTACTTGAGCCGGATGAGAAGAAACTTTCATGTCCGATTCTGAGGGGGGGAAAAAAAGATAAACCTATCCAAATGTTTTTATTACTAGGCCCACAGTTAACAAGCCAACTTTATTGCGATTTCATGGAAAACTTCGTGAATATGAGTCTAAATCTTGGGCAAAGGAAATTGCTTCTTATCTCTCTTGGGATTTTGCGCTATTTCAAGAGCGAGAAATTGCCACTGGAGGAAAAGCTATCAAAGAACAATTAGCCGGTCTAAATCTGCAAATGATTATAGATCATTCATATAGAGAATGGAAGGAAATAGATACGAAAATATCTATATTATTTTTGTCGGGGGAGTCACGAATCCAATTTTTGAAAAAAGATTCTCCTTTGAGAAAACTATATGATAGTACCAAGAAAAAACTTCTCTCACTTCAAAGAAGAAAGGATCGCCTGGTTAGACGGATGAAATTTGCTCAATATTTTATTCAAACAAATGTAGAACCACAATGGATGGTTTTATGCCTATTACCAGTTCTTCCTCCCGACCTGAGGCCAATGTATAAATTAAATGAAGGTGGAGTGATTACTTCGGATCTCAATGAACTTTATCTAAAAGTGATCCGTCGAAATAATAATCTTTTAGAATCCATAGAATGGACTCGTGCATTTCTAATACCAAATTTATTGTTTGATCAAAAGAAATTAGTTCAAAAAGCTGTAGATGCACTTCTTGATAACAGTATAGGCGCGCAACCGGTAAAAGATAATAAGGATAGACCTTATAAATCGTTCTCAGATTTCCTCCAAGGGAAAGAAGGAAGATTTCGTGAAAATTTACTTGGAAAACGGGTCGATTATTCAGGTCGTTCTGTTATTGTGGTAGGTCCCCATCTCTCATTGTATCAATGTGGATTACCCCGAGAAATCGCAATAGAGCTTTTTCAAGCATTTTTAATTCGTGATCTAGTTGAACGACAGATTGCTCCCAATCTAAGAACTGCTAAATTTTTAATTCGAGATAGGAAACCTATTATATGGAACGTACTTAAACAGACTATCCAAAGACATCCCATATTGTTAAATCGAGCACCCACCTTACACAGATTAGGAATACAAGCATTTCTACCCATTTTAATAAAAGAACGTGCCATTCGGTTACACCCATTGGTTTGTGCAGGATTTAATGCAGACTTTGACGGAGATCAGATGGCTGTCCACATACCTTTATCTATGGAAGCTCAAGTAGAAGCTCGTTTACTTATGTTTTCTCATCTCAATCTTATCTCTCCAACTATAGGAGACCCTATTTGTGTACCGACTCAAGATATGCTTCTAGGACTTTATAGATCCACTATTCAAAAAAACCACGGCATTTATGAAAATAGATACCACCCGAATAATTCAAAAAAGAAGATCGTCTCACCTTCGTTTTATAGCTATGATGATGCGCTTAAAGCTTATGAACAAAAACAAATTGATTTAGACAGTCCTTTATGGCTCCGATGGAGGAGAGATGTAGATATCTCTATTATTAATTCAGTAAATCGAGAACTTCCTATCGAAGTTCAATATGAATCTTTCGGTACCTTCTACGAAATCTATGATCATTTTCGAATAAGAAAATGTAGAGTGGGGGAAATACTTAATAAATACATTCGAACAACCGTTGGTCGTATTCGTTTTAATCGAGAAATAGAAGAAGCTATAAAAGGCTTGTGGACTTATGATATCCAACAAGAACTGTCACTATTCAGAATTTAATGTTATTAATCTTATGATCTTTTCATTCATGCAGAGATAAAGATTAAGGGAGCTTTGGAGCTTAAACCCATTGCCGATTCCTACTCCCCAACCCATTTTGGGGAGACCAAAATGGAGATATTTTATTCTTATGATACAACCTAAATTCAAAATACCCATTTTATTCTTATGATACAACCTAAATTCAAAGTACCCTTTCCTTTTGAAGTGCCCTTTTTTAATAAAGGGATGGATAAATTTGTTATGAAGCACCTTATTAAAAGATTCGTAAATCAATTTGGAATGACATATACATCACATGTATTAGATCAACTGAAGATTTTAGGTTTCCAGCAAGCTACCGATGCAGCTATTTCATTAGGAATTGATGATCTTTTAACAACACCAGCTAAACTATGGCTTATCCAAGATGTGCAACAACAAGGGTTTGCTTCGGAAAGACATCATGATTATGGAAATGTACATGCAGTGGAAAAATTACGTCAATTGATTGAGATATGGCATGCTACCAGTGAATATTTGAAACGAGAAATGAATCCGAATTTTAAGATGACTGATCCTCTTAATCCAGTACATATGATGTCCTTTTCAGGAGCTAGAGGAAGTATATCTCAAGTTCACCAATTAGTAGGTATGAGAGGATTAATGTCAGATCCTCAAGGAAAAATTGTCGATCTACCCATTCAAGGAAATTTACGGGAAGGACTTTCCTTAACAGAATATATTATTTCCTGTTACGGTGCTCGTAAAGGAGTTGTAGATACTTCTATACGAACAGCAGATGCTGGATATCTCACACGTAGACTTGTTGAAGTAGTACAACACCTCGTTGTACGTAAAGTAGATTGTGGTACTATCCAAGGTCTTTTTGTAAATCTTATTCAAGATCAAGAAACAATCAAAAATCAATTTGTTCTACAAACACTCATTGGGCGCGTATTAGCAGATGATGTATATATAAAGGGAAGATGTATTGCCACGCGCAATGAAGATATTGGGATTAAACTTGCCAATCAATTCTATTATTTCCAAATACAACCAATATATATACGAACCCCTTTTACTTGCAAAAGTATATCTTGTATTTGTCAATTATGTTATGGTTGGAATACTACTCATAGTAACTTAATCGAATTAGGAGAAGCAGTTGGCATTATTGCAGGTCAATCAATTGGAGAGCCGGGAACTCAACTAACATTAAGGACTTTTCATACTGGTGGGGTATTTACGGGTGACATTGCAGAACATATACGAGCCCCGTTCACCGGGAAAATGGAATTCAACGAAAATTTCGTTTTTCCTACCCGCACCCGTCATGGGCACCCTGCTTATATATGTCATAATAGTTTAGACGTGACTATCGATAACCAATATGAAGTACAAAACTTAACGATTCCGCCAGAAAGCTTGCTATTCATTCAGAATAATCAACTCGTGGAATCGGAACAAATAATTGCTGAGATTCGTGCAAAAAAACCCCCTTTTAAAGAGAAAGTAAAGAAATCTATATATTCTGGCCTGACAGGAGAAATGCACTGGAATATCCCTATGCCGTCTAATTTAATAGAAAAGACAACTCATTTATGGGTATTATCGGGAGGGATATATGAATCTGCTTTTCATAAAGATCAAGATCAAGTGCATATTACAGAACTTCTTCTTTACAAGCATAAATCACTTTCGAATTATTCAGTGGATCAGGTGAAACACGAATCAGTTGACTCAAACTGTTTTGAAAGAGGGAAAAAAATCTTCAATTATCTCGAAACTGATCGAACCATAGCTAACGAGCATCAAGGCTCTATCGATTGCACCATTCTTTTTGAAAATACCAACAATATGAGGGTAAAAAATGAACTCATCAGACCATTATGGTGTGATAAACAATTGGGAAAACGAAGAATCCCTTATCCTCATTTAATTCTTAGAATGCCTATAGAATCTATTTTCTATAAAAATGAAAATAACAACATTTTTGCTTTTTTGAATGACCCTCGTTCAAAAATGATAAAATATGGGAATATTCTCGGGGGTTATTCGATTGAAAAAGAAAGGAATTCTCTTGAAAATCAATTAGACGGAAGGCCCAGATTGAAAAGAAAAAAGGCTTATGCTTCTCTCATTTCAGTAAGAACAAATAAGATCATTATCAATATGATTCAAATTAGCTTGCTGGAATACCCTTTTTTTAATTCTCCATTTTTGTTTCATAACAAATTAGGTCACACTAATTCTTTTGTTTCGAATGATCAAAGTAAATTACTTAGTAAGGGAACTATTCGTTCAGTACCTAATGAGAATAAAAAAGAGAAATCTTTTATTATTCTGTCTACTTCTGATTTTTTGCAAATCGTTTTGTTTAATGATTTAAAAAGCTTAAATACAGTAAAAAAGTCGGATGCAAATAAAAAAATTGCATTGTCAGGTCTCCTGGGTTATTTACATAGTATTGCTAATCGTTTTCCATACTGTCGTTTGATGACTTATAAAAAAGTATTACTAAATGAACGTTCAATTTCTAACAATGACTCGAATACTTTTCAAGTAGCTAAATGCTATTTTATGGACGAAAAGAGGGAAATTTTTCAATTTGATTCATGCAGAAATATTCTTTTCAATTTTCATTTGTACTTTTCCCTATCCAATTTTTTTGAAAAAACATTTCCAGTAGTCAGCCTTGGACAATTTTTTTGCAAAAGTATATGGATATTCGAAGATAAACAACTCCAAGAATCTGGTCAAATTGTAGTTATTCGTGAGGAATCTTTTATAATTAGATTAGCTAAACCCTATTTGGGTACTCGAGGAGCAACTCATAATAGTTATTATGGGAAAATTCTTTACGAAGGAGATACATTAATGACCATGTCATACGAAAGATTAAAATCCGATGATATAATTCAAGGTCTTCCTAAAGTTGAACAATTATCAGAAGCCCGCTCTTTAATATCGAAAAATCGAAAAAAAAAATTGAAAGAATTGAACAGACACCTGGCAAGATTTTTTGGAAACTTTTGGGGGTCATTCACCAGTGTTAGAATAACTATGGAGGATAGTCAGAATCAGTTGGTCAATGAAATTCAAAAGATTTATCGATCCCAGGGGGTACAAATTTCTGATAAGCATATAGAAATTATTGTGCGCCAAATTACATCGAAAGTTTTAGTTGTAGATGTCGAAAAGTCCGAAAATAAAAATTTTGAAAATGGACTAAATAGTCTTTTTTTACCCGGAGAACTCATTGGATTATCACAAGCACAAAGAATGGATCGTGCTCTCGAAAAAAGAATAAATTATCGAACCATTTTATTGGGAATGACAAAGGCATCTCTGAATACTCAAAGTTTTCTATCGGAAGCGAGTTTTCAGGAAACTGCTCGGGTCTTAGCGAAATCTGCTCTTCAAGGTCGCATTGATTGGTTGAAGGGCTTGAAGGAAAATGTTATTCTCGGGAGAATGATACCTGTTGGTACTGGATTCAACCCTTTGAAAAAACGGAGTAAAATAGATCCGAAAATGAGTAAGAAAAGTATATTTAGAATAAAAGTGAAAGATTTTTTCTTGAAATTTTTATTGCAAAAACAAAAAAAAAAAGTTCTAAAAAAACTAGTCAAAATAAAGAAAAAATCAAAACGAGTAAAAGTAAAGAAAGAAATATAACAATTTGCTTTAATTGTATAAAAAAGAAATAAAAAATCAAATGAATACTTGTCTTGTACCAAGTATGCTACGGCAAGCAATCTAACCCATTCCATTGGAATGTAGATATTACATCCAGTTCATATTAAAAAGTAAAAGAAGAAAATGACGAAAAAAAATTGGAACATCAATTTGAAAGAGATGGTAAAAGTAGGAGTTCATTTTGGTCATGAGACAAAAAAATGGAATCCTAAAATGGCACCTTACATTTTTAAAGAACGTAAAAATAGTCATATTATAAATTTGACTTATACCGCTCGTTTTTTATCAGAAGCCTGTGATTTTGTGTTTGATGGAGCAAAAAGAGGAAAACAATTTATGATAGTTGGTACAAAACATCAAACAGCTGATGCAGCTAAATTAGCTGCTTTAGCAGCTCGATGTCATTATGTAAACAAAAAATGGTTCGCGGGTATGTTAACTAATTGGTTTACTACAGAAGCAAGACTTGAAAAATTCAAAAATTTAATGAAAAAAAAAAAGACGGGAGGATTTGATCAATTTACGAAGAAAGAAGCAGCAATACTCAGGAGAGAATTGAACAAATTACAGGAAGATCTGGGAGGTATTAGATACATGAAAAAATTGCCCGATATTGTAATAATTCTCGATCAAAAAGGAGAATATACTGCTATTCGGGAATGTAGAACTTTGGGTATTCCCACAATTTGCTTAGTTGATACAGATTGTGACCCGGATCTCGTGGATATCCCAATCCCAGCCAATGATGATGGTAGAGGACCAATCCGACTGATCCTAAATAAATTAATTTTAGCAATTCGCACGGGTAGAGCATTGTAATTTTATAAAAAGTGAATAGACAAAAAAAAAGAGAAGCTAAAACTAAGTTGGCTACTATTCCCAAATCTTAGAGAATGGATTAAGATATATTTGTCTAGAAATACAGAAATCTTCTTAATCAATGAAATAATCATTTCATTATTTTCTTTCGTAGCCTGACTAATGATAGTGAAATAATTGAGGAATCGGTCATTGAACCAAAATCATTTTTTTTTTAATTCATCTTTATATAGAAAGGGTAATATGAATATTGTACAATTTCCTATTAACACGCTGAATTTTTTCTATGAGATATCCGGTGTGGAAGTAGGTCAGCATTTTTATTGGCAAATAGGGGGGTTCCAAGTTCATGCACAAGTACTTATAACTTCCTGGATTGTAATTGCTATATTATTAAGTTCAGCTACTCTAGCTGTTCAAGACCCACAAATTGTTCCAAACGGAGCTCAAAATTTTGTGGAATATGTTCTCGAATTTGTTCGGGACTTGGCTAGAACTCAGATTGGCGAAGAAGAATATGGTCCTTGGGTTTCTTTTATAGGAACCATGTTTCTATTTATCTTTGTGTCTAATTGGGCAGGTGCTCTTTTCCCCTGGGGAATTTTTCAATTACCTCATGGGGAATTAGCCGCGCCTACAAATGATATTAATACTACAGTAGCTCTAGCTTTGCTCACATCAGTAGCTTATTTTTATGCAGGTCTTACAAAGAGGGGTTTAGGCTATTTTGGTAAATATATTCAACCAACCCCAATACTTTTACCGATTAACATATTAGAAGATTTTACGAAACCTCTATCACTTAGTTTTCGACTTTTTGGAAATATATTAGCTGACGAATTGGTAGTTGCCGTTCTTGTTTCCTTAGTACCTTTAGTGGTACCTATACCTGTAATGCTCCTAGGATTATTTACAAGTGGCATTCAAGCTCTAATCTTTGCAACTCTAGCCGCAGCTTATATAGGAGAATCCATGGAGGGTCATCATTAATTTAATTAATTGGACTTAGTCTTTTAATTCAAATTAATAATAATCATTTGCTCATTTATAAAATGTTTAATGTTCTTTCCATTTTGATTCTCCCTTAATTATAATCATAAATGAAAATACTGAATCTCTAAGATCTTAGTCGAAAGATTAAGGATCACCTCACCCGTCGATAAAATCAATAGATAGAATAGATCATATTTGTAGATTCATATCTACATTAATAAATAGGTTTACTAATGGGAATTAGTTTAGTAAACTATGTGTGTATCCCGGTTTCGAGCAATGACTCGAAGGGATACATACGTTTTATGTACATAGTTTGTTTATATATTCTATCTCTAAAGAATTAGAGATAGGATATTTCATCTAAAAAAGAATATAATATAAGGAAGGGTAGAGGATTTACCTTTTTTGTATTATAGAATTTTTTAATACCATTTTGTCGAATCAAAATTGAGTTGTTTTAAAAGAAATTGTTCTCTAGTTGAACGTGAACAATCAAATCAATAGATAAAACTATCATATTATCCACCATTTATTAATCTAAGAGGAGATTACCATGAATCCTTTGATTTCTGCTGCTTCCGTTATTGCTGCTGGATTATCCGTAGGCCTTGCTTCTATTGGACCTGGCATTGGTCAAGGCACTGCTGCGGGACAAGCTGTTGAAGGTATTGCGAGACAACCAGAGGCGGAGGGTAAAATACGAGGTACCTTACTGCTAAGTTTAGCTTTTATGGAAGCTTTAACTATTTATGGATTAGTTGTAGCTCTAGCACTTTTATTTGCTAATCCATTTGTTTAATCTCGGAGACTAAAATCCGTATCCTTTGGGATTTTAAGGACCCCCCCTTTGATCAATTTTCTTGTTCAGCCAATAGGGGAGGGGCTGATCCATAAATAATGGACTTATACGTCACTTGTTTTGGTCAGAAAGACTTGCGACACTCGGAGAAGTAGATAGGTTGAGCAAAGTTTTTTTTTTATTCTATCCTTATTTATCGTTATGCGGGACCTGGGACTTACTAAGTACTCGAAATCTGTTTATCCAGAATGAATCGAGTTGGAGAAAAAACTTTGTGAAAGTATCCTTATCTATGAGGGGAGAGCGTATGAAAAATGTAACTGATTCTTTCATTTCCCTAATTTTTTTATCCTCCGCTGAGGGTTTCAGGTTAAATACCAATATTTTAGAAACAAATATAATAAATCTCAGTGTGGTGCTTGGTGTACTGACCTATTTCGGAAAGGGAGTGTGTGCGAGTTGTATATTTGAATAATCTAGCTGGATCCAACCAACTGCATTTTGTAGATAGAAAAGTGCATGATCTCAACGAATTACTTCATCAATATGGAAGAACTATAGCATTTCGTAATTGATTGGGAAATTTTTAACCAATCCCAACCAATATGGGAAAATCTTTAGAATGGTTAAAGCTAAACTGCTTGAAGTCCAAGCAAAACTGGTACTCTTTCAACCGCTGTGCTAATATGAGATGAGTTCAAAGGCATAGTTGGAGGTTAATTCGATATATAACATTCATATCAATGGAATTATTCAATCTATCTACTGAAAAATAGTCCTAATCTCCCATCCAATCCAATTTTTGGGGTTTAAATGCGGAACCGACGACCTACACAAAAGCGAATTTATTCAAGAAAAAATACGAAAAGAAAAAACAACAACTCAGTTGATAATAAAAAACCCCTTTTGGCAAAAGAGCCCTTCGTAGATTTCGGTCTTTGATAGATTGATCTTTTTTTTTATTTACATAATATGAACGAAAAGGGTAGGCTTGGTAAAAAACCGAGCGGGAAAGCCGAATGAATCGAAAGATTCGTGTTCGGTTTGGGAAGAGATTATTCGTTCAACTTATGAATAGATAATCTACTTTCATTAAGTAATTTATTAGATAACCGTAAACAGAAAATAGTGAGTACTATTCAGAGTTCTGAAGAATTATGTAAAGGAGCTGCTAATCAGCTTGAGCAAGCCCGGGCTCGCTTACGCGAAGTAGAAATGCGAGCGCGTGAAATTCGGGAAAATGGATACTCTGAAATAGAACAAGAAAAAGAAAAGCTTATCAATCTTGCTTCTGTTAATTTGAAACAGTTAGAAAATTCAAAGAATGAAACCGTTCACTTGGAACAACAAAGAGTAATTGAAAAGGTTCGACAACAAATTTCTCGCCAAGCTGTTCAAAGAGCTCTAGGAACTTTGAATAATCGTCTGAATAGCGAGTTACATTTACGTACGATCGAACATAATATCGACTTACTCCTAGCCATGAAAAACATAACTGATTCATAACTGATTAATTAATAATAATATATATATATTATTATATACTTATGTTTTTTGTTTTCAATGAAACTCTATTCGTATAATTTAGGTCTTATTTTTCAAAAGAGAATTAACTAGTGTTAATGGTAACTATTCGACCCGATGAAATCAGTAGTATGATACGTAAACAGATTGAACAATATAATAACGAAGTCAAGGTTGTTAATATTGGCACTGTACTTCAAGTAGGAGATGGCATTGCTCGTATTCATGGTCTTGATAAAGTAATGTCAGGGGAATTAGTAGAATTTGTAGATGGTACAGTAGGTATTGCCCTAAATCTAGAATCAGATAATGTTGGAGCTGTATTAATGGGTGATGGTTTGATGATACAAGAGGGTAGTTCCGTGAGAGCAACGGGAAAAATTGCTCAGATACCAGTAAGTGATGCTTATTTAGGTCGAGTTGTAAATGCGCTAGCTCGACCTATTGATGGTAAGGGGAAGATCTCATCTTCCCAATCTCGATTGATCGAATCTCCCGCTCCAGGTATTATTTCAAGACGTTCTGTATATGAACCTCTTCAAACGGGTCTTATTGCTATTGATTCTATGATCCCTATAGGACGCGGTCAGCGAGAATTGATTATTGGGGACAGACAGACCGGTAAGACGGCAGTAGCTACAGATACAATTCTAAATCAAAAAAATCAGAATGTAATATGTGTTTATGTCGCTATTGGTCAAAAAGCTTCTTCGGTAGCTCAGGTAGTTAATACGTTCCAAGAACGTGGCGCAATGGAGTATACCATTGTGGTAGCGGAAACTGCAGATTCTCCTGCTACATTACAATATCTTGCTCCTTATACAGGAGCAGCTTTAGCCGAATACTTTATGTATAAAGAACAACATACATTAATCATTTATGATGATCTTTCCAAACAAGCACAAGCTTATCGACAAATGTCTCTTCTATTAAGAAGACCACCTGGCCGGGAAGCTTATCCAGGAGATGTTTTCTATTTACATTCTCGCTTATTAGAAAGAGCAGCTAAATTAAATTCGCAGTTAGGTGGAGGTAGTTTGACTGCTTTACCAATAGTTGAAACTCAAGCTGGAGATGTCTCAGCTTATATTCCCACTAACGTCATTTCCATTACCGACGGACAAATCTTCTTGTCAGCTGATCTATTCAATGCAGGAATTCAACCTGCCATTAATGTGGGTCTTTCCGTATCTAGAGTAGGATCCGCAGCTCAGATGAAAGCTATGAAACAAGTAGCTGGGAAATTAAAATTAGAATTAGCTCAACTTGCAGAGTTAGAATCTTTTGCACAATTCGCTTCTGATCTTGATAAAACTACGCAAGATCAATTGGCAAGAGGTCAACGATTACGCGAGTTGCTCAAGCAATCTCAATCAGATCCTTTGACAGTGGAAGAACAAATAGCTATGATTTATACCGGAACAAATGGATATCTAGATGTATTAGAGATCGTACAAGTGAAAAAATTTATTTCTAACTTGCGCGAGTCTTTAGTAAAAAAGAAACCCCAGTTTGGAGAAATTATACGTTCTACTGGGGCATTCACGCAAGAAGCGGAAGATCTCTTAAAAGAAGCTATTCAAGAAAATCTCCAACTTTTTATTATGCTCGAAATAGTATAAAAGAGCTAAATAATCATTTTGCGACATTTAACAAAGCAAAGCATAACGACGAATTATTACGTCCAATAGGATTTGAACCTATACCTAAGGTTTAGAAGACCTCTGTCCTATCCATTAGACGATGGACGCTTTATTATTTATGATTCCTTGAAATACTTTCTCGATTGGGAATAAAAAAGTGTGATTTTTTCTCTATTCACAACGAGATTCGGGAACGAAAGAGAAAGAATAGGTAGGTAACATGGACATGAAAAATAAAATAAGAATAAGAAAGATGAATGAGCGGGTAGCGGGAATCGAACCCGCATCGTTAGCTTGGAAGGCTAGGGGTTATAGTCGACGTTGATTAACGCCTCTAATTCAGAACCGAACATGAAAATTTCATTTCATTCGGCTCCTCCATGAGAGAGAGATAGAAAGGGAGGTATGAAAAAAAAAAACGCTTTTTCACATAATACATAAATTATTTATGCTCTGCTCTATAACATCTATGTTAGTTGTATTTGTAGTTCTTTACTCTTAACTTCAGGTGAAGAACCTAAAATAGAAAATACCTATTCACTTGATAGATGATCCCTATAGAAAGATAAGATTGAAAAATTCTTAATATTGGACTCAAAAAAAAATCTTTCTAATTACTTCGTTCCCTATTTCTACTGATTGCGATCCTAGAGGAAATCAAATTTCACCGAGCTCAAACAAAATCACGGTGACTAAAGTAAACCAAAGTCACTGTTACCTAGCTATTTGACTTTTGTTATTCTCGTAGTTGAACATTTAGTTTAGTTACGATGAAAAAGAATATTTTGATATCCATGGATCTTTGATTGATCCGATTAGATAGATCGGTCTAATCCTTTCAAAAATTCTACATTCTGTTTCGCCATCTTGAATGGAAAATATGGTCATTTTATCATTCCAAATTCAAATGACGAGAATGCGCACAATTCCTTTCCTGACCCAGGGTATTCATAGGAGAGGTTTAGAACCTATATAGTAAATAGAGTTTTTTATAATAAAAAAATAGAAACGAGAGTTGAAAGATCCTTCAACTCTGTTGAATATAATGATAGAACGAATCACACTTTTACCACTAAACTATACCCGCCACAATTTCATTGTATCATACAGATCGATTTTTTGTCCAATAGGGAAGGAAAATAAAAAGTAATTTTTAGATTCTAATAAGAATCTAATGCAAGTTTCGATCATCATATTTTCCTATTCCTGAAAACTCAATAACAAATAGTTTCTTTTCACTTCTTCCGTCCCTTACCTTATTGTTTTGTTTTTACTCTTACAAGAAAAATCCCAATATTGTACCATGACTAATATTATGATTTTTTTCTTTAGTAACTAGTCTAATTATAGATAGTTGTTATGATTATTAACACATTCTTTAGAATAATTCAAGTAATTTGGAATTAGTTTTTCTTTATGACAGATATAGAAAATAAAAAATGATCCACTTTTAGTCTTTGAAATCTCTTTTTTACCCTTCAATATGATCTATACATTTTCAATCCAATCTAGAACATCTTATCCAGATTCTAATCTGAAATAATTGGAATTAAAAAATATAGAAGATAAAAATAGAATACATAAAAGGAAATATAAAAAATGATATCACAAGGTCAAATTTTGATAGCCCTTTTTATTACTGTTACTTTTCTAATAATGATTTTAGCTTTCAGATTAGGTAGAGCACTGTATTCTTCATAATTTAGTCAATTAATTCCTTATCTAGGAAAGATAATGGCCTGGCCAGATACTGGCCGGGCTAGAGAAAGCGAAAAATTGTTTGGAATGGAATAAAAAAAGAAAATTGGATTCTCACAAATGTTGGTCTTTATTTAGTGAAATGCTATATTCATTTTAGATCCGCCATCTAGGAGAGATGGCTGAGCGGACTAAAGCGGTGGATTGCTAATCCGTTGTACAAACTATTTTGTACCGAGGGTTCGAATCCCTCTCTCTCCGTTCAGTCTGATTTTACAAAATCTACTTTCTAATCCTAATCTTCTTTTCTATTCTTTACGCCCAGGATTTCGTCCTGGATCGTTTGATAGGAATCCAAAGATAAAGAGAGAAACAAAAAATATCACTACTGTGTAAACGAACAGCTTAAGAGTAAGCATTATGTAATCTCCGAAATTATTCTTATTAGAAAACGGAATAGATCATCAATTTTTGTATCATATATTAGCATTGGTTGAGCAAAGAAAAAAAGCAGATTCAAAATTGAATCTATTCTGTTTCTCTTTTCTTCTTTGCTCGGAATTGAACAGGATAAATAGGAATTCGAATACTAATTAAACTATCCTAAACTTGTTGAAACAAGTACAGTCTGTGTCTAAAATAGAAGAAAATTTGGAATAGATAAATTATCATCCTTACTCGTTCTTTAAATAGAATATTGAAAGATATGTTATTAGAAAATAACATATTCTAATCACTAGCTAATCAACTAAACTGCAACTGTGATGCCGTTGATATTGACTAAAGTTATTTTGATCTGTCGAGAATAGATGTATCACAAAATAAACATCAGAACAAGGAAAAAGAGTGTTACATCACTTTAGTGAATGAAAATGATCCAATTAGAAATAGTTAAATTGTAACAACTAACTAATAATAATTTGTAATAACTAATCAGAATAAAATGATAGAAAAAAAAATATATATGTTTTTTCCGTATCAAGTGAATACAAACAAAAATCGATAAAAACTTAGATTATCGTTATCGAAAACTTACGGCAGCTTGCCAAGCAAAGGCTAATAAAAAAAAGAACAGAGGGATAATGGGCATTACATTAACAATTGGATCAAAAATTGCATAAGCTTCAGGCAATTTGGCAAAAAAGGGATTATTCAAATGAAAAGCGACATCGTCTAGACAAATATGGAAGTTGAGGATAACTGACATTTTGATTCTCCGATGAATAATGTAAAGATCTAAAAGTATTTGTCCAATCCATCGAATTGTTGGACAAGATTAGACTTTTAGTCTTCGAGTTGGAAGGGATCATTTATTTATACAATATTTTACCTATTCTGATAGGGAATGACCAATGAATGTATATTCTTGTTTCTTTTTAGATTCCCCTATAGTTAGATATCTGATTAACTCAAGAATCTATGCCCCTCCGGTTATGCATAATTGCATAGCGAATCGAATTATAATA